AAAAATGCCATTGCCAAAAAGTGATAAGGTAACATTTCCATTTATTCATCAAAAAAAACGTCCCTTTGGAAGCCATAATTTATTTTCTTTGATACCTAACATAATGCATAGAAGGTTCTTTGAACAACCAAAGCTCCGCCTGACAATCCGTAACCTTAACAAAGACATTCACAAGACGTTCTACTTTTCCATAGAAATAGATTCGTTCAAGAAGAACTCCAAAAGATGTTGATCGTAAATGAGAAGATTGGTTACGTAGAAAGACGAAAATGGATTCGTATTCACATACATGAGAATTATATAAGAACAAAAATAATCTTTGATTTCTTTTTGAAAAAAAGAAATTATCTTTCTTTGGAGAAATAAGATTATTCCAATTACAATACTCGTTAAGAAAGAATCGTAATAAATGCAACGAAGAAGCATCTTTTACCGAATAGCGAAGAGTTTGAACCAAGATTTCCACATGTATGGGGTGGGGTATTAGTATATCTAACACAAAATTTAAATGTGAAAAATTATCCTCAAAAAAGGGAAATATTGAATGAATTGATCGTAAATTCTGAGATTTGACTATCTTTTTTTTCCCTTCTAGAGAAGGTATTAATCTTAGAGAAAATGGAATTTCCACAATAAATGCCAACCCCTCTAATATAATTTGAGAATACAAATTATTTTTCCGACCAAAAAATTGATTTTGGTTCGAATTATTAGGAGAAATAAGAAAATGATTCTGTTTATACATTCGCGTAATTAACCGTTTTACAATCAATAAATTGGATTTATTGGCATAACCCGGATTTTCCGACAAAATAGATCTACTAAAACCACGATCATGAGCAAATGCATAAATATATTCTTGAAAGATAAGTGGATATAGAAAATCGTGTTGTTGAGATCTCTCTAGCTGTAAATATCTTTGGATTTGCTCCATTTGAAATTCTATTTGAATTAAAAGTAGAATATTTTAGGGGTCATCAAATGATACATAGTGCGATATAGTCAAAACAAGGTATTTTCATAAGAATATATACCTCGGAGACAGGTAAACTTATCAACAGATCCTCTGCCCTTTCGTTTTTCCATTTCATTTAAAATAATAGGTTTATGAAGTAGGATAACAAGATGGTTAGAAATCCTTTATTTTTCAAACCTAATCGCTCTTTTGATTTCGGAAAAAACTTTCGTTATCAATATACTGCTTCTTTTACACACACATCTTTATTCCATAATAGAGAATGCCAATAGTTAGGATTCATTAAAAAATATAGAATCTACCCCTAGGGGGAGAAGTCCTTCCCGTATCACGCACTAATATATTTTTAACGTCTAATTAGCTCGGGAAATTATTCAAATTAAGAACAGAAGCTGGTTGCTTTTTCTTTCTGATAATTAATTGAAGCCGTAAGGCCCTATCCATTTATTCATTTGACCCAACTATTTTTTGTTCTGTTCCAACAATTCGAACGGGGGTTTATTTTTATACCGATCCGATAAGAATAAACTACCCTGCGAACTATCCATTGATACGACATGCTGTTTTTTCCATTCATTCCCTTTCAGGATCAGTCGTGGTCTTCAAAACTTTACCAATGGTATGGACGAATTCCTCACTTCATCCAAATGTGTAAAAGAGTCTAGCCGCACTTAAAAGCCGAGTACTCTACCGTTGAGTTAGCAACCCCAAGAAAAAAAACTTAAACTTTTCAACTATAGAGACATAACACAATCAAAATGAATTAAATGAAATTGACACAAAGAGAAAAGCTATTCTACGAACTAATCAAACCATTAAACTAACAAATAAAAAAAGCAGATTTTCTAATGGATTCGAAACACAAAAACGAATTCATTGAATGAAAATACAAGAAATTTTCAGATAAAAGAAAAATAGAGATAAAGAATTGCAAAAATGGATAAAGCCCCTGAAATAAGGTAAAGCCAAAAAACCTATGGAATGGACAAAAACGGACCCCGTCGCCTATCAAGATGAATTATATTTGTTCAATACACTGTTGTCAATATAAATATTGAGATAAAGAATACAGTGGAAAAAAACAAAAGAAATTTCATTGAAATCTTTTTTTTATTTAAAGAATTGCAATTTAATAATGCAATGAAAAATTGTCGGAGATTAACACGAAATATCTAATTGACATATAGATATAATCCCAAAAGTAAAAGTATAAATGGGAAAACTAAATAAGGAAGGCTTCAAAAAAAATATCGTATTTTGGAGTCCCTAATGGATGTATTTTAGCAATCTAAGTGGAACAAGCAAAGTCTATTTCTTTTTGGTTAATCGAGTTCCAATGAAAACTACACAACTGAAGTGAAGGAAATCCTTTAATTTTTCATTTTTGGGATCAACAAACTAAATATTTTTTGTTCTAGACCATGGGATCCAACGGAAGCAATCATAAATCGCTACGAATATAATAGAAAAGAGGGGGGTCAAAAAACAAGTAGAGAACTATTTTACAAAATTCTATACAAGTTACTACCCCCCTCCCTTGGTTTTTATTTAATTGACTTTCGTTTGATTAGACGAAAGTTCCTTAAAAACTTCCGCTTTTTTTAAAAGATTCTGAACAGTTCCTGTGGGTTGCGCACCCCTTTCAAGGAAATATACAATAGCAGGAACATTTAAATAAGTTTGATTCTTCATTGGATCATAAAATCCCACTTTTTTAAGGTCTTTTCCTTCTCTTCGGGATCGAACATCAATTGCAACGATTCGATAGACGGCTCATTGGGATAGATGTATATGAAAAAGAAACCCCCCCTAGAACCGTATAGGAAGTTTTCTCCTCGTACGGCTCGAGAAAAAATGATTTGATTCGAAGTTTTGTCTATGTATGCAATTCTAATATTTTAATAAATTCAATGACGAGTCTATACAATCAATTAGAACAATAAATTAGACTATGATTTCCATTTTTTCCTTACTCAAACGAAAAATAAACCATTCGTACTCATAACTCAAGTTGGAAAACTCTCAACTAGCTAAAAGAAAAATCTGTAGTGAAAGATATTTATTGAGTGGTCTTTACCCCCCTTTCTTTTATTTATCTCGTTTAAAATTAGAGTTAGATCCTTTTTTAATCGGATCCAATTGTTGAGATTATTGAGACAATAAAAAAGGGGTTTCCTTGTTCTTGGGTCCTTTATCCTTAAAAAAAATCATTAGGTTTATACATTACTTCGGTGCTTCTTTTTTTAATGCTTTCAAAATGGTAGCAACATACCCCTTTTGAATTAAAGAATCATATGGAATAGTTGATTCCCCGTGATACACTTTGAATCAAAAAAATCGGATCAATTTCAACAAGTTTTACTTTTTTAAATTGCAAACTTGATAGAATAGGATCCTTTCAATTTCTATATATGGAAGAAGATATATTTACGAAGTTGTTCCAATTGACTAATTGGCATTAACCCTAGATGCTTGTCCCCGAGAAATAAATAAATTTTTTCTACTCGAGCTCCATTGTGAACTCTTTACAACCCCCCCCCAAAAAAGAAGGGTTCAGTGTAACAGAACAAACAATGTCGAGCCAAGAGCACCTTCATTACCGAAAATGGTGGATGTACAAATCCACAAAAGATCATGTCCTTCAAGTCGCACGTTGCTTTCTACCACATCGTTTCAAACGAAGTTTTACCATAACATTCCTCTAATTAATTTAGAACAGGTATGGAATTGATTCAATTTTTGGAATCATGAATAGTCATCGGTTCTGTTATACATATAGTACACATCATAGTCTAGACTTTTTCTTCTATATAGAATCTATATATGATATATTTAGGATCTGTATTATGATATGTGTAGAACTCTTTTTTTCTGAACAAAAAGTTTTAGCAAGCTAGCATCTTTAACATAAAAAAGAATATTCTATGTTTTTTTTTCATTTGATATGTCTTTTGGTTAACATGGAATTGAATAATAAAAAATATTTCAATAATCAAATCATAATAAAAAAAATGAAAAATTAAGGGATAGGATAACTCACCCCTGCCTCAATCATTCTATAGATTTCCAATTTTTCATTCGAGCCAAAGGAGAAATACCTAAATAAAATGAGATTTTATTCACAGAAAAGACATTGGCTCTATAAACTATTTCTATACTGATATGGATCATTTATTATTTATTAATGAGATTATAACAGATATTCAAATAATTATTGATTAAATACACTCCCTTACTTATTTTTAGTTCTAGGAAAATAATAATGTAGGATAAAAAAATGCATATGCTCTGGGACGGAAGGATTCGAACCTCCGAATAGCGGGACCAAAACCCGTTGCCTTACCACTTGGCCACGCCCCATTTCAATTTCGAATCCACACTAACAAACAATAATATTGGTATTGGTTATTTGTCAATTCCAGTCCAAATATCTATAGAATAGATCCGTACTAGGATTTTGATATATATAGATATAGAATTAAACTAAATTTATTGATCATTACATAGAATTCAATTAAGATATTCTATGAAAGTATGATTTCTTCTATTCTCCTTTGAGAATTGGAGGATTTTTGATTGGGTGGGTTCAAAGAAAAAGAAGGATTTTTTCTATCTTACTTAACTTTCTTCCTTTTTCCTTATCTCAAAAACTCAATCAAATTACAATTATCTCCAAGAACAAAATGTTTGTTATGCTTAATACTGTTAGTTTGATCTGTATTTGTATGAATTCCACTCTTTCTTCAAATAGTTTTTTCTTTGGCAAATTGCCGGAAGCCTATGCTTTTTTAAATCCAATCGTAGATATTATGCCAGTCATCCCTTTATTTTTTTTTCTCTTAGCTTTTGTTTGGCAAGCTGCTGTAAGTTTTCGATGAGATCTTTAATAAAAAATACCCTAGAAAATACGTGATTTTTTCGATCAAAATTCTACCAATTGATAAAATGAGAATAAGTTTTAGAGTATGAACAGAGTATGAACCCTGGATTCGCACACTGAAATTCTTGGATAGTCGCCACAAAT